TATAGATTATAGAATAGAAGGGATTTATATGTCTACAAAAAATTCTTATTTTTTACTTTTTTACTAGGAATCCCTGTTTGTTGGATTGAATTAGTTTCATTAGAGTCGCAAACTGAAACTTATAATAAACTCTTTCATTTTCTTTCATCAAAAACTTCTTATTTTTTTAGTTATTAGAAAGATAGAAAGAATATAAGGATAGGAGAATAATAATACAATTTCTTAAAGCGGATTATCATACATATTCGTGTAGAGAATAGATAGACTTCGTTTAGTTCTCATTCCTTGCACTTATTAACTACTTCAATATTCTTCAATATTCTTTATAATGGTTTATAATAGATATACTTATCATAAGATATCTTTATAATAGGTACAAATATTAAATCGAGGTACCCATTCTATGACAGATTTGAATTTACCCTCTATTTTTGTCCCTTTAGTGGGCCTAGTATTTCCGGCGATTGCAATGGCTTCTTTATTTCTTCATGTCCAAAAAAATAAGATTGTCTAGATCCGATGGGACAAAATTTCTTCAATTTATTTCAACATTGGACCATAATACAGAATACAGATATTTTTTTAGTGTAATTTGATATGATACGTGGCTTTTTCCAAAAACAAATGAAAGAGCTGCTATGCATGCGGATACATGATATCCGCATAGCAAAAATGCCCGTATATTCGGGTATTTCCGGTTCCAAATGATCAGCAAATATTTTTATGATAGAAAGTCAATGTATCTAACCAATTACTCCTACTGGTTCATATCAGAATCGTGATAGTTGATGAAAGTTATTTTGGCATCAAGAAAAGTAAAGTAAAATTGCTTTTTGTTTTTTCTCAATTCCAACCGAATGCAACTGGATCTAGTATAGTATGAACTGGCGATCAGAACATATATGGATAGAACTTATAACAGGGTCTCGAAAACTAAGTAATTTTTTCTGGGCCTGTATCCTTTTTTTAGGTTCACTGGGATTTTTAGTAGTTGGAACTTCCAGCTATCTTGGTAAAAATCTGATACCCGGATTTCCGTCTCAGCAAATCGTTTTTTTTCCGCAAGGGATTGTGATGTCTTTCTATGGGATCGCGGGGTTATTCATTAGTTTCTATTTGTGGTGCACAATTTCATGGAATGTAGGTAGTGGTTATGACCGATTCGATAGAAAAGAAGGAATAATGTGTATTTTTCGTTGGGGATTCCCCGGAAAAAATCGTCGCATCTTCCTTCGCTTCTTTATGAAAGATATCCAATCAATCAGGATGGAGGTTAAAGAAGGTCTTTTTCCTCGTCGTATTCTTTATATGGAAATCAGAGGCCAAGGAACCATTCCTTTGACTCGTACTGATGAGAATTTGACTCCACGAGAAATTGAACAAAAAGCTGCCGAATTGGCCTATTTCTTGCGCGTACCAATTGAAGTCTTTTGAAATGAACCGAAGAATATTTTATACTCATAATGGAAGGAACTCGCTCATTTTTTCTTTACAAGTTTCTTCGGAATGTTCGTTCGAGCAAAAAAAAACATGTTAGATTCCATTTCCTCGTTCCGTTGGCGCAGCGGATCGCATAGAATGAAACAAAAGTAGGAGAACGTATATGGGACAACTCTAATAAACTATAATTAAGAAGAAAATTTTTTCTATATAAAAACCCATTTTGTACGCGTATGGGGTCCAATTTTCTTCTTTTATTTATACTAGTAAAAAAGTCTCAATATGAATTCATCAAATATCCGAATATTTCTTTTGTAATATGGAATTGATCTTTTTAGGCCCGAGATTTCGAATTTCTATTTTTTCTATATTCCTTCTGGATCTAATTCGCGCTTTTGCTTTAGAGAAATATCAGATAGAATTGACAAACGAAGCTATTCATTAACAATTCACAGATACAAAATGAAAAAAAAGAAAGCATTTACTTCCCTCCCCTATCTTGCATCTATAGTATTTTTGCCCTGGTGGGTCTCTCTCTCATTTCAAAAGAGTCTGGAACCTTGGATTATTAATTGGTGGAATACTAGGAAATCTGAAACTTTTTTGAATGATATTCAAGAGAAAAATGTTCTAGAAAAATTCCTAGAATTAGAAGAACTATTCTTGTTGGACGAAATGATAAAAGAATACCCGGAGACACATATACAAAAGCTTAATATAGGAATACACAAGGAAACGATACAATTGGTCAAAACACACAATGAATATCATCTCGATATCATTTTGCATTTGTCGACAAATTTAATCTGTTTCACTATTCTAAGTGGTTATTTTATTCTAGGTAATGAAGAACTTGTCGTTCTTAATTCTTGGGTTCAGGAGTTCTTCTATAACTTAAGTGACACAATAAAAGCTTTTTTGATTCTTTTAGTTACTGATTTATGGATCGGATTTCACTCTACCCATGGTTGGGAACTAATGATTGCTTCGATCTACAATGATTTTGGATTAGTGCATAACGATCAAATAATATCTGGTCTTGTTTCCACTTTTCCAGTTA